ACTATAAAAATAGAAAGAAAAGGTTTTATCAAAAAAAAACCCACCCTTCGAGGCTGGCTGGCCGTAGGATAAAGTAATTTGATTAAGAAGTCCGTTTTTACGTTATTTCGTACTGTATTGTACAATTCCTTTGTTTGGGGGATTATTTTCTCACGCGATAAAAAATGAAATTATAGAATGGATTGCTACCTATGCCTAGATCTCGGATAAATGGAAATTTTATTGATAAGACCTTTTCCATTGTAGCCAATATCTTATTACGAATAATTCCGACAACTTCAGGAGAAAAAGAGGCATTCACTTATTACAGAGATGGTGCGATTTGATTATCTTTTTTTTTACCGATCTCAGTCTTAGGAGAAAGAGACATTCTTCAGAGAGAAAGAAAAAAATTTTGAAAAAAAAAACCTACGCTTGCTGAAGGTGAAGTTTGGAAATAAAACGATTAATTCCTTCTGTCGTGTATCCCCGATTAATGCAGCCTCATATGCTTCAATTTTTGGTTTTTTATAGTATTAAGCGAAAGGTTATACCTATACCTATGGGGTTAGGTCAATCCTACTCCACTAGTACCAATGGGCGGCATGGGGGAAGAAGCACTACGCTTAGGAATCAACAACACGAGAAAACTTTGTAAAAAAAACCCTTCCTTTCTTATCGGGATCGGGACTAACAAGAATGGTTGGGACAATAAACATCCATCTCGTTCGTATTTTGGATACCCATATAACCATCGAAGACTGTTGAAGTGACTAATTCCGGGAAATTTAGCGGCGTTGAGGACAAAGAAATTGTTGAAGTGACTATTTATCCAGTAATAACATACTTGATCTTAAGAAAAGATCCTTTACAGGAAGGTTGGCTAGAGATTTCGTGTAAAAACACTAGTCCCGCTCAGTTGATAATGAGAATATTGCAATCTTTTTTGATTCTATGTTTATCATTATACACAGAAAGGAGGAGCCGTATGAGATGAAAATCTCACGTACGGTTCTGGAACGGAGATTCTTTGAACCGAATGACGACCGTAACGGATGTCGGCTCAATCGGAAGGAAATTATGCGGAAGCTTTACAGAATTATTATGAGGCTATGCGACTGGAAATTGATCCCTATGATCGAAGTTATATACTTTATAACATAGGCCTTATCCACACAAGTAACGGAGAACATACGAAAGCTTTGGAATACTATTTTCGAGCACTCGAACGAAACCCGTTCTTACCTCAAGCTTTTAACAATATGGCCGTGATCTGTCATTACGTGCGACTATCTCCACTATAGAAAGAAAAAAGAAAAGAACGAGCAAATCCGCTAATACTTATAAATACTAGAAAAAAATGGGCTTTCTACATATATATCGTTCGAAACAACGATTTTTATCAGCTGTAGCAAAGAAACAAACTTCATACGAAATCGAAATATGAAGAAATATATATGCCTAGATACTTTTTTTCTATGGATAAAAGATCTAATTGATAGAGGAAGCACCGTAAAGATCAATTAACAAGGTTTTTGGCCAATACAACAAGAACTGCTTACTTATCTCATGATAGAAGAGTTAGGAATCCACTTATGTAATAAAGTGGATCCCCTAAGCTTTTGAGCAGCGGTGTAGTATCAGATCCCAAAGATAGTAAGTCTTTTCTTATGAAGAAAAGTCTTTCTCAAAGATTCTATAGAAATAGATATATCATATATGAAAGTATATGATATATGAAATCGAGATAGTTACCTTTCAGAAGATTCTAAAAAGAGTGTAAATGCCGATGCTTTATTCTTCTTGAATAAATTGTATAAGTCAATCCAAGATGCATCATCATCTCCAGGAAGTCGAAATGTTTGGAACACCGATCGGCATAAAATGGAAAAAGATGAAGATGCAGTTGTCTATCTGACTTTGCTGTGAGAACCTATGCTTTTTTCTTCTGAAGGTAGGAAAAAAGATAAAACTAAAAAAAAGGATTAAATTCTTTATTAATCCAAATTCAAGTTTGAAACTCATGTAATTAACCTCTTTTCTTGTGGTTAACTCCAGAAAAAAATGGAAGATCAAAAGAATTGACTGTTGAGCCGTATGAGTCAGGAAACTCTCAAGTACGGTTCTAAGGGAAGGAATTTACTCACCTATTCCGACCGCGGAGAACAGGCCATTCGACAGGGAGATTCTGAAATAGCGGAATCTTGGTTTGATCAAGCTGCTGAATATTGGAAACAAGCTATAGCACTTACCCCAGGTAATTATATTGAAGCACAGAATTGGTTGAAGATCACAGGGCGTTTTGAATAAGAACACTTTCTTATTTTCCTTTTTTCTATTCTAATTTCTTATTTCTTATTTTATTCTCTATATTCTCTATAGAATTCTATCTCTATAGAGAATATATAGAGAATCCATCCATATTTATTTCTATTTTTTTTTAATAAAAATAATTTTTCTAAATTTTTATCTAATATACTATATTGAATTTTTTATAGTTTATTGTTTGTTGTCCCCATCA